GTTTAATAGCTATTCTATTTTGCTTCAATTTAATTTTTTTCTACAAATAAAAAATGGAAGATTTAGTTACGATTAGAAATCTACTTTCTATCTTCATTCATGGATCCTTTACTCATACTCATTCAATTGGATGATCCAATTCAAAGATTATGTTTCGCAATTTCATAACCCAATTTTTCAATTTCTAAGTAACCTTGGATACAAATCACGATAATGTATATTGTTCCTCGAATCTGTCATTGAGAGGTAAAGGATTAAATCCTTTTAAGAAATAAAGTTTTTGATCGGAATATGAATCAAACCGAAAGACCCCTTAACTATTAAGGGGGTTAATAGAACGAATCACACTTTTACCACTAAACTATACCCGCTACAATGCGATTATTGTATACAAATGGACCTTTTGTCGATTTTGTCGAATAGGGGAATTGGACGTAATCAAGATAGGATCAGAAAAGAATCATGAAAAAATGAGATTCCGAAAAGAAAGGGGCCTTATTTAAATAACTAAGTTCTCTCTTTTCTTTTGCTGGAGGAGTTTTGATAGATAGGGCTCGCCAAAACAAACCATTGAAATTATAACATAAAAATGCATTGTGTGTAAGAATTCATAGTTTTCTTTTTTGATTCCCCTAAGGTAGTAAAGTCAATCAAAAAAGAAGAAAGAATAATAAGAAATGACACAAAGTCCTTCTTCTTTTTTTTTGTTGTTCAACCATTTTTGTTTTCAAATCAGATAAATCATTTTATTTAGGATTCGTTGAAACAAAAAAAAAGGCCCGGCTAGGTACTGACCAGGCCAGGCCATGGAAATAAAAAGGCCCTTTCGAACAAAATCAAAGCAAAGAGGTCTTCTTTAGTTTTCTTTCTATTGTTTGTATCTTTTGAATCTTTCGCGTCCTTACTTTATCTAAATAGAATTGCTGATAAAAATCGTACATCGTTATATAATAAAGACAGAGAAAGAACGCATTTTTTAATCCTTAGATTATATGTAATGTAACATAGTAATTATCTTTTTCAATTGGGAGAGATGGCTGAGTGGACTAAAGCGGCGGATTGCTAATCCGTTGTACGAGTTTTTCGTACCGAGGGTTCGAATCCCTCTCTTTCCGTTTCCGTTGATCACTTGATATTTGATTTATCTTTCCAATTTTGCAAACTTTTTTCTAGTTAAACGCGTGGAATAGAAAAAATCCTAAGAAAATTTTAAAATCAAGCAAGGAAAACTGATTTCTTATTTTATTCTTCACGTCCAGGATTACGTCCTGGATCATTAGATAGGAATCCAAAGATGAAGAGAGAAACAAAGAATATCACTACTGTGTAAACGAAGAGTTTGAGAGTAAGCATTACACAAGCTCCAAGATCATTTTTTGAAAAAAAAAAGAGAATAGATCCTCTATTTTTATACCACATATCGTGTTTTGACACCAAGAAATGAAGTGCTTTCTAGAAATGAAAATTCATTTCATTTGTAAGAAGAGTCCTTCATTACATTACCAAACAAAAACTTATTTCATACCCACAATTAGATATTGTGGGGGACCCCAATAGGATAAGGTCTTTCACTGGAAAGGGGTCCGAATGGGAAAATGGGATGAGTCGGATTTATCGCAGCTATCCACGAATTTCAATTTTGAATCGAGGATTGATACTGTAAGACTTATCTGATCTTATCAATTGTTAGAATTTTTTTTTCTTGAATAAATCATGACTTTTCTACGATAGTATTAAAGATCTCATCGAAAACTTACAGCAGCTTGCCAAACAAAGGCTAAGAGAAAAAAGAGTAGAGGTATGACTGGCATAATATCTACGATTGGATTCAAAAAAGCATAGGCCTCGGGCAATTTGGCCAAGAAAGGACTACTCGAATAAAGAGTAGAATTAAGACAGATACAGATTAAACTAAAGATATTAAGCATAACAGACATTTTGTTCTTGGAGATAATTGCATTTTGATTGAGTTATTGATATAAGGAAAAATGAAGAAAGGAAGGTTGACAAAAAGATCCTTCTTTTTCTTTGAATCCACCCAATCAAAACTCCTCCAATTCTCAACAGAGAATAGAAGAAATTATACTTTCATACAATATCTTAATTGAATTATATGTAATGATCAATAAATTCAGGTAAATTCTATACCTACATGTTTAAAAATTCTAAAAAAAATCTAATCTATTTTATAGATATTTGGACTGAAATTGACGAACAACCAAGAACAATATTATTCTTTATTAGTGTCCAATAGAAATTGGGGCGTGGCCAAGTGGTAAGGCAACGGGTTTTGGTCCCGCTATTCGGAGGTTCGAATCCTTCCGTCCCAGAGCATATCCATTCTATCAGAATAAAGATTGCTTTTTTGAACAAGGTTCTGTTTAAAGGTCTAATATTGGATAGAATGTGATTCATGTTTCTGATTTTGAATCGAAATGTGAAAGAACCGATATTCCCTATCCCAATTATTCATTTTCTGTGGATTTCTGAATTCTAAACAAGAGGGAGTTCTTAGTACTAATGAAATTCAATCAATGGGATTAAGTCTTTTAAGACTGGGTTAGGGTAAAATAAAAATAGGAGCAAGAACTTAATCTGGACTTGTTTGTCTTTGTACCTAGACAAGATAGTCTGTCTGTATTCCGTAAAAAAGAATCCTTTTTTTATTTATAACTCATCATTCCCATAAAATTGGGGGGGTAGATAGGAATTAATTAGCAACGGAAAGTCTTAATTTAAATATCTGTTGTGTCTGTCCGAATCCCATTAACAAAGAATCAAGTTACATATGCAACCGATGTATTTTCTTTGAACCTCATTTTTAGGTATTTCGTCTTTGGCTTTAATGAATAATTGTAAATTTATGTAACGATTGAGACGGGGGGGTTATTCATAAATTTTATTCACTTTATTTTATGTCAAGATTGTAGAAAGATTACTGAACCCCAGCTTAAACAAAATACGAAAATACATATAAAATAAATAAATGCTTAGCTTATATGTATTATTCTTATGGTTCTATTTCAGTAACAATAGTCTTTCGATTTTTATGAAAAATAACTGTGATCTCTTAAATGTAAAAATAAATGTAAAATTTTAATATTTAATTAATCTTTAACATAGAATATCCATAACAGTGACAATTGTTCAGCCTATCTGATAGATATGAAAACCCCCTATTCGTTCATCTGGTTCATAAAATTAGAATCGAAAGTATAAGCACCTAAATCTTTCCTTACATCAGCTTTTTTATCCATCTCACAAAAAAAAATAAATTGGATTTATTGTTACATCTCTTTATCTTCTTTAAATCATTGATAATTCAATTTGAAAAGAAATAGAGATTTCTCTTTCTTATGATGATTAAATGTAGTCAAATTTTATTGAAATTCAAATAATGATGTCGAATTTTTCAATTCAATTAGAAATAGTTTTAATGATTTCTTATGAGCTGAATCTTTGGGACTCAAAGAAATGGGAGCTGGGTTAATCTATCCTATTGAGTCACTTGAAGATGCAGATTCAAAAAGAATTGATTTATTCGTCTTATTTATGTTATTTTTTTTATATTTTATATATAAATGTTGCATTCATAGACTAAAAGATGGGGTCTTGCTAAGACTTCTTTAGAAAAATATCTAACCATCTATGTATCGAAGAAAAAGTATAGATTACTATGTCTATGTACCGACTGAACCAATGACTATTCATGATTCCATAACTGAATCAATTCCATACTGGTTTTAAATTAGAGGAATGTGTTATGGTAAAACTTCGTTTGAAACGATGTGGTAGAAAGCAACGTGCGACTTGAAGGACACGATCCGTTGTGGATTCTTACATCCACCATTTTATATAGGAATAAAGGTGCTCTTGACTCGACATCCTTTGTTCTGTTCCACTCGAACCCCTCTTTTTGGGGGGGGTTGTAATGTAAATAGTCCATGATGGAGCTCGAGTAGAAAATATTGATTAATTTCTCGGGGGCAAGGGTCTAGGGTTAATGCCAATCAATAAATTGGAACAACTTCGTAAGTATATCTTCGATATAGAAATCGAACGGATCAAATTCGAGCAAGTTTTCAATTCAAAACAAAAGGAAAATTTGTTGGAATTGAGAAAACTTTTTCTAGCCAAAGTGTATCACGTGGGAATCAACCGTTCGTATGATTCTTTAATAGAAAGAAATCACAAAAAGGGTATGTTGCTGCCATTTTGAAAGGATTAAGAAGCACCGAAGTAATGTCTAAACCCAATGATTTAAATAAAGGATCCCAGAACAAGGAAATACCGTTTCAATTGTCTCACTACCTGGATCAGAATAAAAAAAAATCTAAATAGCTTTTAAACGAGACAAAAAAAAGGGGTTAAAGACCACTCAATAAATGAAATGAATTGTCTAAAGATTTTCTTTTGAGCTATTTGAGAGTTATCCAACTTGAGTTATGAGTACAAATGATTTTTTTTTGGTTTTCAGGAAGCGGGAGGAAGAAAAAAAGGAATTAAATCATAGTCTAATTGATTTGAGATTTGATGATTTTATGGACCATTTGCCATTCATTAGAATTCTATACATAAACAAAACTTCGAATCATTTTTTCTCGAGCCGTACGAGGAGAAAACTTCCTATACGTTTCTAGGGGGGTATTTTTCATCTACATCTATCCCAATGAGCCGTCTATCGAATCGTTGCAATTGATGTTCGATCCCGAAGAGAAGGAAGAGATCTTCGGAAAGTGGGTTTTTATGATCCGATAAAGAATCAAACTTATTTAAATGTTCCTGCTATTCTATATTTCCTTGAAAAGGGTGCTCAACCTACAGGAACTGTTCAGGATATTTTAAAGAAGGCGGAGGTTTTTAAAGAACTTCGCTCTAATCAAACGAAATTCAATTAAGGAAACAAAAAGGGGGTAGTGACTCGTATACAATTTTGGACAAACTTTCTCTACTAGTTTTTTTTCCCTTTTTTCTTGCTGTATTCGTATCTATTTATCATA